AGTACTTTCGTTGTTGTGGAGGAACAAGCCTTCGTACCTTAATGCATGTACTGAATTTATCCGGAGATATTAGACCGGGATCCACTTTTTGGGGAATATGAGTCGAAGCAATAACAAGAATCTTTCCAGTGGAACAATCCCTGGAGAGATAGTTCTCTAATAGAATGAGGTCTAAGAACTCCGACCGATGCACATCCAGATTATGAATGTTTGGAATCCATACTATGCAAGGAGACATTGTTTTTGCGAATTCTAATTGGATTTCGAATTGAATGATGATCTCAATATCAAGATTAAATTTAATTATCGTATCTATACATATATAATCTATAAGCTTAAGTAGCATCTTGATATTGAGATCATTCTTATTATCATTATCATTATCAATCTTAAAGTAATCATCACTATCCTTAAGATCCTCCAAATGGTGCTCATCTACATTCTCTCCTCTATTTATAGCCATAATAGCTTGGACCTGAGAAAAAAGAGACTGAAGCTGAAACGGAATCCCTTCAATATACATATAAAGGTAATTAGCTGTATAGAAGAATTCATAAAAAAAAGCAAGATTCATGTCAATCTTGGTCGCAAATACCGTAATTAAAGGAACATAGGAGTTTGTCGCTAGGTGTTTGACCAAACAGGATCGTCCAATTCCTATAGAACCTATCACTAAAATATTTCTAGAACTAAAAGGGAATAAGCGGAGCGAAAAGGGAATTTCATGAGGAGATGGAGATGGGGAATGAAAACTATTGGCCCCCCCCGAGGTTTGTGAATCAGTGATTGTCTGATAATGAGCAAGGAATATCCGTCTTTCTGCTAAACAGGATCTATTGAACTTATAATTCATTAGATCTTTTTGATGAATTATGGATCGTAAGAAAATATATCCCGGTTGTTCAATCATTTGATAACCAGAGTCATTCTTGAATAAATGATCACTATGTGTCAGACTCAATAGAAGTTGATCAATTCTTTTTTCTGTCGTTAAGGTGGAGAACTGAATCAAGAAGTCTTTTTCTTTATCATCAATACAATCACTGTCCGCGACCAAGGATTCTATTTTACCATCAATAAAATAACCTTTCACGTTTTTTCTTTTTATTATTAATGAATACATCTCTTTAGTTGTACGACTTAGATGCCTCGTCTTTCTCGAAAAAATGATTGTATTGATGATGATACTTATGAGATTTGTTATGATACTTATGAGATTTGGTATGATACTTATTGGTATGATATTCCAAGGAAAACGTATTAATTTGACCCCATGGGCAACCAATAGTATGTTGAAACCAAAAACCCGTATCCGTATTTCTTCCAGAAAATATTTGAATTTTTTCAGAAAAATGTTCAGAAAAACTGGAACTGGAAAGAGATTATTTGACCAGAAAGAAAAAGAATTCAGTTCAGATGTAGGATCAGATGTAGGATCCTGATCCAGAAATTCTTGCAATTCCGTTATGTATGATGGAATCGTCAAATATTTGATCTTTTCTAACTCTGTCTGTAACCTACTAAAGCTAAAGACTCGGGAAAAAAAGAGAAGATATATAGAAACGAGATATCCAGCAACAAGAAGAAGTAAAAAGATTGAATAGAAGAACTCCCGAGGATTTGTGGATATCAGATGTGCCCATATCAATACGGGTGACTCATTTTTTCGATGAATCTGTTCTTCGAACAGAATAAGATTAAGATTCTGTAAACATTGACTCGAAATCTCACTTATCAGAGTCCATTTTATAAGAATCCATTGTGGAAGAATCTGTGGAAGAATCTTCTGAAGAATTGGCCGTGATAGATCTGATCCATGCATCATATCATTAAAAATGGATACAAATTTTTGATTGCTACTTTGTATCGGCATTAGTATCGGCATTAGTATCGGCAATGGGTCTGAAAGAATATCTAAAAGGGTGAATTTGAGATATTTGCACCCTGTCGAAGTAAGTAACCATGGCATATATGTTTGGAACAGATTCCATTTTGAGAAATTTGAAAAAGCACTATCTCGTTTTTCTTTTTTATTTAGACGAAGACTCCGTTTTTTCCTCTTTCCGGATAGTAAATCTTCCTCAGAACATGGAATGTACATCAAACCACCCATGCTTGAATTGAAACTGAGATACTGATGCAAGTTATTCCCTTCTGAATCAGATAGATTCATATCTGAAAGAGGCTGACAATAAGTTCTTTCAAAATTTTGTATTTGTTCCTCTGCGAGAGGTGTTGCAGAAATATCTGCGATCGAGTAAATAGCTCTACGAACGAATGGATCGGACCAAATTGGAAAATGAAAAGATTTGTACAATTTGTACAAGTTATACGTTTCATTACCACTTTGTGGGAAATCGTTAGGTATGAAGATGTCGGATACCTGTGACTCGATTGGTGAAATAACTTCTCTCTCCAAAAAAAGATCTTCTTTTTTACCGACGTACAAAGAAAATATTTTGTTGCGAATGGACAAGATATTGAGGAATTGTCCATATGTAAGATCATAATTATTGATACGGGTCTTTTCCACATAAAAAGGGAATCCTTTGTTACAATAGAACCAGAAGTGATGTGGACCATTCAAGAATCGAAGTCGATGTGCTTTATAAAAAGCAGATATCAATGAACTTCTATGAAATGGTTTCACGGGATTCAGCCAATTGTCTCGATCGTGGGATATCATTGAGAGATATGAATCCATGTTCTCAAAGTATTTCCTGCGATTCTTTCGAGTATGGAATGAGTCAATCATCCGCTTTGGTATCTTTTTGAAAAAAGATGGTAATATTGTTCCTTCATTGATCAATAATTTCGGTCTTTGGGAAGTATCACGATCATCCACATCCAAGAAGAAGGGTTTCAATTTCTTCAAATGAACGATTTGAACACCTATGGATTCTAACAACTGATTGCAGAGTTGATCATTCGGACCTTTCCATTCATAGATGTGGATCTCGGAGCTATGAATGGGGATATTCCCGATACTAACAAAGAAAAAGGGAAGTAAGTTGGATAACTTGGATAAAAGTAACTTGGATAACTTGGATAACTTGGATAAACAGAAACTAAGTGACTTATAAAAATCTTTTTTGTCCATACCATCGAACCAATCAATCGAATATTGATTAAGACGTAATCGATCGAACACTACTTGCACTACTTGAAAAGGATTCTTCTGTTCAGAAACGAAATGTTCCAAATGTTCCTGTAAATTCTTGGTCCCATTGGACCATTTGTATCTATATACATCAGGATCCCGATTCATGGATCTCTCAATTCGAGAAATAAGAGGATCAAACCATTTCTTCTGATTCTTTTTCAAATTCGATAAATGTTGGTTGATCATATATTTCATTATAGTTATATGATTCAGAGTCTCATTTCCTATTTGATCCCTTTGAATTCCATATTCGAAGTTGCGATCGGATCTATTCATTAAAAAGAAAAAGAATCGATTCGATATATTTCTGATGTACCCATAGGTACTATATTGGATTTGAATCAGATTTCGGATCAATCTATATTGATTGATTGCCTTCATGATGTTGTTGCTAGCAAATACCGCTCCCAAATCATTCCCGCAGTAGATCCGGACCAATTTTTTTCTGATCCTTCGGGAAAAAGATTCACTCTCCTCATAAAAAGGAGGAGGTAAAACCAATAAAGATTTCTTTTTCGATTCATCTCTGGAGTTGAATACCTCATTCAATAATTTTTGTTGATCCAACCCGTAGGAATCCATAGAAAAGGAAAATCCCCTATAATACACCAGATCCGGCTCAGTTATTGATAGAGTGAATAGATCCGCCATTTCTGGGAATCTCTCTTCTGATTCAAAAAAATCCATTTTTGGATTTCTTTCATCTATTCCATGACCGGAACAAAGGGGGATACGCGTTACGCCACGATTTTTTGGAAAGAATGAAATCTTACCGGAACTGTCCATATCCGGGATGTGATATGGTTCCGAAGGATGAATTGAGACGGTATTTTGTAAATACGTAATGATCTTGAATATATCAACCATTTCTTTATTTTCCGCTCGCCTGGAAGGGACAAAAGAAATATCTTGTTTTCTCTTAAACCATTTCTGATCTCTAGTGGACCTCTCAGTAGGATTCGAACCCAGATGAAGTTCTGACCATCTGTCAGAGAAAAAAGAACGAATTGATCTTGTAGGATTCCCAAGAAATTCTTCGATTTCTTCCGGAAATCGATCTGATTCTATCTCTGTTCGTTCCGTTTGAAGAACAGAAGGATCCCAAAGAATCGATCTCTCTTTGAATTGCTGAATCTGTGTTTGATCGATCAATGTGTGATATTCTGAATCCTCATTTCTAACGGAATCAAAATGATCTCTGGATTGATCAGAAAAAGATCCTTTCCATTGGCTGGAATCCGTTACTTGAACGAAAATAGATCTTGTGGAATCATATTGAATATTTGACAATACATTCCGTACCTTACTAAAAAACCGATCCTTGTTTACCAACCACACATTGTCTAACCCAATCCAATTCTCTCTCGAGACGTTCCTCAAAAAATCCGATTCGTGCTGATTCTTTCCCCAACTAACGAAGAGATCTTGGCGGAATTGCCACATATGAAATTGAGCACAATTCTGCAAAGAAATACCCCACTTGTTTCTCGAGAAGAGATGGTAAACATGCTCAATATCATTGGATTGCATAGTTGCCCCAGCTCCTTGTTGTTTGAAGAAACTATCCCCCTCAATTGGTCTTTTTTCACGAAGACCAGACATGAGATAACAAATCAAGTCTTTCCCTAAGATTTCGAATAGCTGTCCCGAATTCAAGTTGATTATGTTTCGTTTCTTCCTCGGAGAAAGACGATCAAACAATTCCGAATCATGGTCCTTGCGGATCGGATCATCCGTATAGGATAAAAAAAGAAACTCCAGATATTTGCTACCTTTATCTTTGAATGAGATCTCAATTCCAGCTACGGTTTCATTAGATATCTGACAACTAGAATCC